TGGTATCGAGTCTTATTTGATCTATTGCGGTTAGTAAGATCAATGAGTTGGGGGAAGGTATGGAAAGAGAGGGATTCGAACCCTCGGTAAACAAAAGCCTACATAGCAGTTCCAATGCTACGCCTTAAACCACTCGGCCATCTCTCCTACATACTGATTATGACCCCAAAACCGAGTGAATTGCGAGTCATTCCTATTCATTATTGGGTAGGTACGACTAATCAACGCAAACTATAAAAACTATGAAAAAGCGAAAATTCTTTTCTTTCGAAAACTGTGCAAAACAATTCTATTCATGTTTGCAAAAACAATGTTCTCTTCTTTTTAGAGATTTTTACCCGATTCAATCCATAAATTAGATAAATCAAAAAATGAGATAAATCAAAAAATGAGAAACTCGAACGAATCGACTGATTGAGGGATCTAGATTTTCTACACTATGATTAATGGATATCTGTAGATCATGATTTTAGTTAGACTACGATTTCATAAAGAATTCCCAAACTCCTTTCCAGTCCAGTTTTCGAGGTATCAACAACAAAGACTTATCCTAATTCATAAACCATAACCACATTTTCTATTTCATTGTATAGTGGAGACCCTCAATGTACACAACACAAATGAAAATCGGGGGTTATTCGCTTCTCATCATAGAATGATTCTAATGATTTGATCCTTTTTGCGTCTTTGGCTCATAATTCACGCAAAATGTCTCGGGTTCTTCTAATCTCTAACTTCAATGAAATCGGAAGAGTTTCCTTCGTTGAGATACTATTTCATTAGACTGAAATCGAATTAGGTTCCAATATTTCGTTCTTAGCTCTTATCAATTACTGTTAAAAAGGAAGAATTTTCATATTGAATAGTGGAATAGAAAGCCCCTATCTTTTTTGAATTTCTCTCTTTTTATGGTAGTTTGTACTCTCCAATTCTTTTCCTTGTGGTATCTTTTTTCCACGAGAGAGGGAATGATTAAAATTATAGAATGGATTCCTACCTATGCCTAGATCGCGGATCACTGGAAATTTTATTGACAAGACCTTTTCAATTGTAGCCAATATCTTATTACGAATAATTCCGACAACTTCGGGAGAAAAAGAGGCATTTAGCTATTACAGAGATGGTGCGATTTGATTCTTTTTTTTATTATTAGAAGTCCGATTGACTCTAAGATGGATGAATAATTAGTTGATATTATCAAAGAAATACGTGTATATGTTCTATTATCTAGTTAGATTCTTCGTAGTCTGACGAGAAAGACATACATTTGGGATCGGAATTCAAAGAAAAAGAAATCTACGCTTATTGACGGTAAAGTTTGGAAATAGAACAACTCCTTCTGTTGTGTATCCTCAATTAATGCAGCCTCAGATGCTATCTTTCAATTGTTGATTCTAGTATTGAGCGAAGGTTTATACCTATAGGTTCGTTATTACAGGTCAATCCTACTCTAATCGTCCCAATAGGCAGCATAGGGGAAGAAGCACTACACCTAGGAATCCATAACAAAAAACTTTGTTATAAATTCTCCCTTTCCTTAGTGGGCTCGGGACTAAGAAGAATGGTTGGGACAACAAACATCCATCGTGTTTGTATTTTGGATACCTGTATAACCATCGAAGGCTCTTGAAGTGACTAATTCCTGGAAATTAGAGGGCGCTGAGAACAAAGAAATTGTTGGAGTTATCATTTCTCTCGAATACCTATACCTTTGATGTTAAGAAAAGATCTCTTGCAGGAAGGTTGGCTAGAAATTTCGTGTAAAAATACCAGCCCTGCTCAGTTCATAATTAGACTATTTTCCTATTTTTAGATTCCCGATTTTCATTATGCACATAAGAGAGGAGCCGTATGAGATGAAAATCTCATGTACGGTTCTGGAACGGAGATTCTTTGAATTGAATGACGACCGTAACGGATGTCAGCTCAATCCGAAGGCAATTATGCGGAAGCTTTACAAAATTATTATGAGGCTATGCGACTAGAAATTGATCCCTATGATCGAAGTTATATACTGTATAACATAGGCCTTATACATACAAGGAATGGAGAACATACGAAAGCTTTGGAATATTATTTTCGAGCGCTAGAACGAAACCCATTCTTACCCCAAGCTTTTAATAATATGGCCGTGATCTGTCATTACGTGCGACTATCTCCACTATAGAAAGAAAGGGGGAAAGAAAGATCAAATCCTCTAGGAAAAATGAGAAAAAATAGGCTTTCTACATATGCATCGTCTAAAAAAACGATTTTTATCAGCTGTAGAAAAGAAAGAAACTTCTTAGAAGTCGAAATAGGAAGAAAGAGAGCTGCCTAGCTGGTTTATTCTATGGATAAAGGATCTAATTGATAAAGGAAGCGCCGTAAAGATCAATTAGCGTGGTTTTGTACAGATACAATAATAACTGCTTACTTATCATAATGTGCAATAAATGTTAGGAATTCACTTCTGTAATAAAGTCGGCCTACTAAGGTATTGAGCAGCGGTGTAGAATCAGATCCCAAAGATAGTACGTCTTTCCTTGAAAGACTTTTTCAAAAATTCTATAGAAATTTGAATATGAGATGAAACGGAGATAGTTACCTTTACAAAAATTCTAACGATAGTGGAAATGCCTCTCTTTTATTCTTAGGAGGGTAGGATAAAAGATAAAACTAAAACGGATTATTAAGCCAAATTCAAGATTTCAGTTTGAAACTCATGTCATTAGCTTTTTTTTGGTTAACCCGATAAATGGGATAGATCTACGCGAAATCTTAATGAATTCCATGGGGTCGATTCAAATCGGATACCAAAAGAGTTGACTGCCGAGCCGTATGAGATAGGAAACTCTCAAGTACGGTTCGAAGGGAAGGACTTAACCCACCTATTCTGACCGGGGAGAACAGGCCATTCGACAGGGAGATTCTGAAATTGCGGAGGCTTGGTTCGATCAAGCGGCTGACTATTGGAAACAGGCTATAGCACTGACTCCCGGGAATTATAGTCAAGCATATAATTGGGTAAAGCTGAAGAAGCCTTTCGAATAAAAGATAACGTCGTGTATTTCTTTATTCGATACATTAGTGAATCTCTTTTTTTTTTTAGAAGGAATTTGGTATAAGTAATTGGCAGAATATCTCTTAGTAATGGATAATGGCTCGTCGCGTCATTTGCAAGAAAAAACAATGAACATTCATGTATTTTCAAACTTCGAAGAAATTGAATTCAGTGGGATAGTTCATTCACATTTTTCGACCAAGAACGCTTGCGAAAACTTTTGGATCGACGAATTTCATTTGGCGTATCCTACTCTGTATCATTAACTCTTTCTTTTATTATGACCCCCGGAGGGAAAATGGAAACGAACCTCCATTTTTGAGAATTGGCTGACGAATAGATCAAAGAATATGTAGAAAAATAGATCACCAAAGAGGAAAAACGATACGTCCTCGATCTAGAATAGATGAGAAATTGTCGCTTCCTTTATCCAAATCCTGGTGAAGATCTTGTCCATCCTGCCAAGCGCCGGGTGCAGCAGGGTCCAGACCCATTGGTGATTAGGCTATACCCAATAAGAATGGGGCACTTTATCTACTCAGGATTCTAAAGGAGAGACGATCCTTCCACAACGTCTTTAGAAGCTAGATTTCTACGCCTTCAAACTAGGGCTTACAATGGATGCACTTTCCCAATCTTGTTCGAGCTGCTAATCTCAGAATTCGCCGAAGTCGATTCAGCTGGTCGCCCATTTATGGAATACGTTCAGTCCTTCCTTACCCAAGTGGCCCCGCGAATCGAGTTGAGTCTTCGGAAGTATCGCAATAGAGGGAATGACGAATCTTTGCGCTGTGCGCACTGTTCTATTTACAAATCTGTCTTTCAAACTGAACAAGAGATTGAAATTTTTGCTTCCACTTTCGGAAGGACTTTTAGAAGACCCTACTGTCTTTTCTAAGGGTTCTAAGCTCTTTCGAAGAAGAAGCAGATTCAGTTTCGACGAAGATTCCTTTTCGTCGAAGGTCAAAAATTCTTTGCCTTATCTTGCTTAAGTCCAAAAACTTCTTAGCTGAGGGTGAACTTGTTCTATATTTAGATAGAACAAGTTCAAACTCAAGTATGCCGGCTAATCATTAGGCTTCAACCGAGTTATTCTATTCCACTTCATGAAAATTTCATGTTATTCCGTAACCGTAAATAGACTATAAATTCCATCATTGCTAGCTCATCTATCGAATTCGATTAAGCCAATAATGTAATGGGATTTGTCGAGAAATGGGAAATGAAATCAAAATGCTCCGGGATAAAAATGAGGGAATGTTTACAATACCTGGGTTTAATCAGATACAATTTGAAGGATTTTGCAGGTTCATTGATCAGGGTTTGAGAGAAGAACTTTCTAACTTTCCAAAAATTGAAGATCCCGATCAAAAAATGGAATTTCAATTATTTATGGAAACATATCAATTGGTAGAACCGTTGATAAACGAACGAGATGCTGTGTATGAATCACTTACATATTCTTCTGAATTCTATGTATCCGCGGGACTCATTTCGAAAATCCGTAGGGGTATGCAAAAACAAAAAATTTCTATTGGAAACATTCCTCTAATGAATTCTCTGGGAACTTCTATAGTAAATGGAATATATAGAATTGTGATCAATCAAATATTGCAAAGTCCCGGTATTTATTTCCGTTCAAAGTTGAACCATAACGGAATTTCGTCCTATACCGGCACCATAATATCAGATTGGGGAGGAAGATCAGAATTAGAAATTGATCGAAAAGCAAGAATATGGGCTCGTGTGAGTAGGAAACAAAAAATATCTATTCTAGTTCTATCATCAGCTATGGGTTCGAGTCTAAGAGAAATTCTAGAGAATGTTTGCTATCCTGAAATCTTTTTATCTTTTCTGAATGATAATGATAATGAGAAAAATAAAATCGGGTCAAAAGAAAATGCTATTTTGGAGTTTTACCAACAATTTACTGGTGTCGGCGGGGATCCCATACTTT